AAGAAGGAAAGACCAGCCACCTTCGGTAGTCATAATCCTCATAACAAAAATAATGGCCATAATTTCCGTATCCTGGTCGAAGCGTTCGCCGCTGCTATCCTTTCTCTACCATTCACAATTAAGCTAGATGGCGAGCTTTTCTGCTCGGATCCCACTTTTTCTAGGGTGCAATTGCCCACTCATTTTTAAATGTGGATCCTTATTGTTGGTAACACAACATGAAAAAGTTCACCGGCTCCTTCATTTTCGTTTGCGGTTGGGTGGTATATTATCAAACCCTTCCTAATCTATCCTAGAACAATTAGTAGGTTTTGGTGCGAAAATGAGGAAAATTACGCACTACTTCTAACGGATGGGAAATCTTATCTTTAAGTTAGTTTCGCACTTCAGTGCTTATAGCTTATATAATCCTGAAATAGCTGTTCGCCTTTACTAGGAGTTCAAGAAACCCAACTCACGGCCCCAACCTTGGAAGCTTGTTCACCTCCAGGATGCGATGAGTCGACATCGATGTGGTCTCTTATAAAGTATTAGCCTTTTTTTTATCCCCGGGGTCACTTTGATCCGTTTAGGGACGGCCCTACCACCAGGTAACCGCTTTCGCCGGATCACTAAGTCCTACTTTCGTATCTGCTCGACTTGTTTGTCTCGCAGTTAAGCATCCTTTTACCGGTACTAAAGAAATAAGACTTTGAATTTGAAATCAGACTTTTCAGCGTAACTTACTACATAGAATATGATATTTCGCAATTTCGCAATACTAACATCTTAGCCATGTCACGGAAAGACGAATAGCTGACTGAGCTTCCCATTCATCTTATGTTATGCGGAAACAGCAGCAAATTCAGCGAAAAGCCTTTCGTCTTGTTAATGATAGTATTTTTTCGGGCTATTCCTTCCCTCTCCTTTCAGTCGAGTCACTTCGTCCCTTTGCTTCGGCCCATTTTGTGTAGTACTCGGTGGCTGTGAGGATGAATGCCGGTCTATTTGTATTTTCAAAAGTCTTGGTGAATGGTCCAATAATCTCAAATGCCCACATTGAAAATGGCCACGGAGCTCTCAACGTATGGAGAGATGATGAGGGTGTCCGAACGAGATCGGCGTGGATTTGGCATTTCATGCATTTTATCACAACATTTTAACAGTCCCTCTCCATTGTTGGCCAATAATATCCTTGACGCAATATCTTCTTGGCCAGCATTTGACTATTGACATGACCACCGTAGATGCTGGAGTGTGCTTCCTTTACTTTATAAGACAAAATATCCTTCTTCTCGAGTGTTGCACCTGAAAAGTACACTGTAGAAAGATCGCTTGTACAAAACGTCCTATAACATGACAAAGCGACGTGAGAGGTCACGCAATGCTCTCCTTTGTTGAAGTGTGGGAAAATCTGGGATGAACTTTTCCTTCTGATAATTTTGGATATCGTTTTATCACAGGTTCCCGGCATCTTCATATTCTTCTTCGGCCGGTCTTTCTGCAAGGGGTCATAATCGAATTTTTTGCCTTCTCGCCCTTCTCTAATCTAATAGGGCTCTTCTTTCGAGGACGCATTGGAATTAGTGAGTTTCTGGGACCCGTGATATAGAATTTTCCTGATCTCGCCAAATGGTGTCCGTTGCTGGGGCATCCATTCTTTCCACAACGAAAGACTCCATGCTTTGCTGCAGGGTTGAAGGATTGATGCTAGCGTAGCCAGAGAATCAGCCAACCGGTTATGCATTCTCAGGTAAAAGTTATTTCTTTGAATTGCTTGATGAGCTCGATTGACATTTCTTTATAAGGGACCCTTGCGTGGGTCCTTAGTCTTCCATTCACCCAGAACTTGGCTGATCACCAGCTTTGAATCTGCTATGACCTTCAAGTGTCGGACATCGAGGCAGAGTGCAGCTCGAAGTCCGGCAATGCAATGAATGCTTCATACTCAGTGATGTTCTTGGTCGTAGGAAACCCCATCCCAATGCCATTCCCCTTTCGAATTCAAAGCTCCATCCAAGTACATGGTCAAAAAAAGATCCAATTTTCTATACTCAATGTCAGTGTAAAAAAAAGACTTTTTCATCCGGAAAATAATCCATCATGGGCGGCTCGTAACATGGTAAAGGGTGACGTCCAAGGTGATTAGCAATAGCTTGTCCTAACATCGATTTCTAGCTGACATAAATGATATCGAACTCTGACAACAAGATTTGCTACCTAGAAATTCGGCCTGAAACAACCGGCTTTTCGAAGAGATACTTGAGCGGGTCCATGCGCGCAAGAAGCAGTACCGGATATTCAAAAAAAAAAGACATGATTTGGAAATTTTTCAGAGTCTACTCACCTGAGATTGATAATTCGGATCAACAATAAAAAGATCTTTTTTTTTAAGGTTCCTTTCCAAGCGGGTTAGACCAGAAGGCTCAACCAAGAAAGAATTACCGGATTTTCTACCTAGTAACATTCTCAGATATCCTGGGAGATGTTCTTGTAAGCACAGAGGGTTCCAAGTAACACCCTTCTCAGCTACCATATCATAACACTTCCACATAAGACCAAATCGAGAGAGCTCTTTCTTCTCGAGTTTGGACTTCAAGGAAGTTTCATAAAAGGGAGCTTTGAAGAAATTTTCTAAGTGTACATCAGGTGAGTGTGCTACACTCCAGTACCAGTGAACGTACTTCAATCACTCTTTTATCCAATTACGTAGTAAACTCCACTCAAGGAAGTCTTGGACCCTCTCGGTGGGAAAGAACTCATCAGGTGTCACTTTCAAATCTTTTGAGCGCATCTCTTATTTATTGTTGAAATAATTAACAAGATAGCCTTTAAAGGAAGCGAAAGCTCACTCGACCAAGCCATAATTCAAATGGATAATCACTTGAACCACGGGCTTTAGGATACATAGCGAAGATATGGTAAAAATGCCGAGATCGCTTGTGATCCAGCCTTGCCAGCACTCTATATCCTCCACCACCAATTCGAATTAATAAGGAAAATCTTTTAAAAGGATATTTTTCATTAATCGCCATTAATCCAAATGGATGGTGAAAAGACATAAGGCATCGAATAGATATAGGACTCAAATCTACATATCCTCGATTAACCCTAAAGCGCTTGATTAGGTCAATGGCAAATTCTTGGTATGATATGAGTTGGGGCTCTTTGGTCTAGATTTTTTCCTAGGTCTTATTTCAAATTGATCGCATATACTACCTTTTTATAAACAAGGACTACGCTCTGCTGGTGGGCACCACTATTCATCATGTCAAGACGGAATTCCGCTTTGTTTTCGAAGGTAATCAAAAAGATTCGACGAAAACCGGGCATACATTCGAGAGAGAGAAGGATTAGTTCGTGTCTGTGTCAAGGGGACGGGTGACCCGAAAGCTCTTCCTCCGGTAAGAGCTGTCTAACCTCTGTTGTGTTGTTATAACCTAGTCTTACTCGTTCTTACCTCCCTGCCTGTTCTCCTTTCTTTCTTCTATGAGAATACCTGCCCTGCCGCCTTCGCTCTCGTTCGGGCCCCGGGAATCCCTTGCTTTTGGCTACGGTCTTTTTTTTCCTTTTTTGCACTCCCCCCTCAAAACTACTAATTCACAAACACTACTGGAACGGCACGACAGCAATACCAGGACAGATATACTTACCGACAAGAGAGAGCGAGACTGACCCACCTAAGAGAGAGAACGCAAGAGTGACTCCTCCCTATCACTTAAAGGCCGGAAGAAAGTTTTGATTTCCCACGGCGTTATTTACCAAGCTCGGGACTATAGGAGCATTTTTGGAATTTGAGGTCTCGCTTGTGATAAGGATGAAGTCTCATTCATATAGTAATGTCCTTAGCTTGCGCCCTATTTGAGACTGAGACTAAGGCAGGTTTGGAACCCTTCTGTTGAGCACCAATTTCAAATCCAATCTGACTTCTAAAACGGAAGTGAGCACAGGTGAGAGGACCCCACTTAGGAAGTAAATAAGACTAAAATGGTTGTTTCAAAAGAGAGGATGACCTTGCTGCGTTCCCACTCCCGGCTTTCACTGAAAATATCCTCTCAATAAATAGATTCAGGTGCATGTGAAATCAATAGATGAATTCTCATCCCCTGCGGCTCTGATAGCACCCTAAGATTTAAGATCAGGCCGAGGAATGTCGAATTGACTCAAAAGAAAGCGTGGATCGAGTTGATTGGGACGGTTAGCTTTCAACTAAATTCTGTTGCAGCGGCAGTAGGAGTTGCAGAGATAACCAAAAATGTATGGCATATCCCTTCCGGGAACCCACCTTTGAAGTGAAATTCCCAGTGGTTTTTGGTCATATTCCATCGGTGGAGAATCAGGTTCCTATCCCACTCGTCGCTTTATCTATTTATGATTGAGCTAACTGACTGAAACCTTTCTTTCCACTGCGGTCGGGTGGGACGTAGATGGCTGGTGGATCAACGGTGAGCCGTTCAACCAGGGATCTATTCATAGTTTTGTGTCAGTTCCCCTTCCAATTGGAAGCCGCTATTGACCTCCAGTCGAAGGAGGCAGATGGTTTAACTCTAGCCCGCTAAGGGTGATTCCTGTGGGAAGCACAACTCTTTCATTACCTGAGCAGGCACTCTGACTTAGTGACCAGTTTTCAGACTAGCTATACATAAAAGCTCCAGTTTTCCAGGTGGAGCTACACTACAAATAGGAGTCATTCATAAGCTACATCTTCCTATGGCATATACCTGTAAGATCGTTAATTGCCTGCATCTGCCTGGTCCACAAATTCTTATATGTAAATATTGATTCAAAGAAAGATACTGGTCATCCCTTTAGAGATGCCTAAAGGGCACAAAACCAAAACAAGAGATAGAGCTGTGGTTAAAGATGGCACGGTTCCAGCTTTCCCGCTTTGATCAGGTGGCAGCTGTCGGGGTACTGGTAACTAGCTTAGTGAATCGATTGGGAGCCTCCTGTATGTCGAGTTCTACACGGATACGTGCACAAGATAGGTTTGCCCATGTAGCTGTCGCTTTCTCCTCCAGGTCGAAAAGCCAGACTTAAAGTAAAAAAGGGGGGCTACTTCCAGAGAGTTACTATTACACAAGAACACAACTAAATTCGACGAGTCTCGTCGAATCGAGGGTATTGAACCTGCTCTAACAAAACTAGACGATGATCTTCAAAGCAACAAAAGTGCAAAATGAGGTAGAAATGTAATTGACGATGTCTCTAGCTCACACCACCCTTGAAACAGGATCTCAGGTTGTTACATTGGGAGCTCTCAGAAACCGTTGTTTCCAGGTCGGTCTCATAGCCTGTCTGTGCTTTAGATGGGGGCAGAGCCCAACCCAAAACTTCCCAGCTCTCGAGGCATAGGAATCCGTTCCCTGCCAGCCTCCGTTTGAAGGGGGCCCGGCCCTCTAATGTTGCGTGAGGAGTGCAAGGGGATGGTTTCAAGAAAGGAAATTAGAGACGGCAGTCTTATTTAATTAAAGCCTTCCATCCGTAGCAAGATCCGCTCCCAGCCGCCCGTTAAGAGGTGGGTGCTCCCCAATCCTCGCATCTTTTGTTCCACTCCAACTATGCAAATAGTAGATCATCCTGGCAAACCACCTTCGTAAACAAAAGAATGTAAAGTCTCCGCTCCGCCTCGAGAATTATATCATTCTTAACAGCCCGAGACAATCCAAGCCAGCCAGCCTTTTTCGATCCTTGTCGGATACAGCAGCTGGATCCCCGCCTTTCCAATCTGCTGATTCAGCCGAATAAGGCTCTTCAAAAGAGGGTACCGGTTCCGAGCCGAACAGGGTTTCATTCATTCATAAGGGTTTCTCTTTCGACCGTAACGTGGACAGGTAAGGAGACGGTGATCTTCTTTTACTTTAACCTCATCGGGGGTTTCACTATGCCACTATAATATAATGTTGCTGTTTCAAATCTTTCTGGATCTGGAAGTAGGAGTACTGCTGTGGCAAAGCTAGCTAACAGTAAGTTAGATAGGCCCGAAGCCTTTTCTTTTTAGTCTAAACCAGACCATTTTTTGTACCTTGAAAACCTCTTTAGTTGCTACGAACCTAACCCTCGGAGGTTACGCCTCCAGAGTTTACGCTTTATCCAATCCAATTCCTGCCTTTGATAAGCAAAGAAGAAAACTCTTTTAGGGAAGCAAAAGCCCTCTTTCACTTCTCGGAGTATCCAAAATTGGCTGCTCACTCAGTAGTGGACTCACCATAGCGCGCTAAATAAGAATGCACATGACATGTAACCAATCCCCATCCGACAAAGGCAAGGCGAAGAGCTCAGCGAACAGAGTCAAGCCAAACCTTCAACGAGAGACTAATCATCTCCTTATTTGTCTTTCTGATTGAAAGGACTGGGGTGGAAGGCACGGCAACTATCCCTCGCTGGGCGAGTAAATAACTCTTCAACAGTCAGTTCTATCCGCAATCCCCTCATACACCATGCAAACTAGGAGAATGCCTCTCTCGGTGTGTGAGGAGCTAGATAGGCAGAGTCGAGCTTTTATATGGGGGGAGTCAGAGGGAAAGAGGAAGGTGCACCTAGTAAGCTGGGATGAGATTTTCAAACCGAAGGATCAAGGGGGCCTAGGCTTTCGAAAAAGGGCTGAAATGAATAAAGCCTCTTTGGTGGGTTGGAGATTCTTCATGGAAAAGGATAGATTATGGACGATAGTGCTGCATAATAAATATCCCATGCCTAGCCGAGGTGTGCAACTGGAGAAACCTACTCAGGGAGCTTCTTATGTTTGGAAGGGAATAGTGAACAGCTGGAACGAGGTGAATGAAGCGGTGAAGTGGGTGGTAGGGAATGGCAAGCTGGCGAGATTTTGGTTAGATCGTTGGATCATGGATAAACCACTCTTGGAGTATGCTTTTGGCCCGGTTGATCAAGCAAAACTTCAAGCCAAAATAGCGGATTTATGAGGATCGAATAATCAGTGGAAGTGAGAGGAATTTCAGCATATTCTCCCTGATGAAGTGGTCCATAGAATTGCAGCGATAAATGTTCTTGTAAATGATGAATATGAGGATGCTATCTATTGGTCGGGAGCATCCAATGGTGAGTTCTCTATGAAGTCAGCCTATGATGCCATTTCTAAACTGGAAGGTGGTAGTGCAGGGACTGTTTGGAAGGCAATATGGCGAGAAAAAATTCCTCAGCGTGTCAGGTGCTTTATGTGGCTAGGAACAAAGGAGAGGTTGAGAGGCATTACGCTCGTACCTTTCAGTCGAGCGACTTCGTTCCTTGTCGGACCCTTTGTCCCTGGAAACTTTCTATTGGAGATAACTGGCCACTATTTTCCAAAAGAGTGAAGTATAAATGAATTGGACTCATAGGTCTCCCTTGAGGCAGGAAAGGACGAATCCAGCTTGAAGAGCTCAGATCAGAGCCTTCACTACATTCCAAGACTGGAAGAAAGTACATATTTTTATATGAAAAAGAGACTCTACCCTTTCGTTCTTTTCTTCATCTACATTAACATTAGTCACATCACATTTTATCAGAGAGTTAGGAAAGAAAGAATGAATGCCTAATTCTTTTATGGCTGCCGCTGTTAGTGCGATAACTAAGAGAGCACTTCCTATTAGGATCTTGATCCCGCTGTTGTCAGTTCCCGCCCTTTCTATTTCCCCCTTCGATTATCGGTGCTATGGCATCCATGGTCCCACTCTGTACACCTGCTTCTATCGCCCTTCCTACTTCTGTCATTAGTAGGTCCCACCCCTAACTTGATTGCACCTACTATAGCTAAGCATGCTATCGTGGTTTGAACCACTTGTTGGACGTTTTGTAGTTGGGGTTCCTTGTACTTGTAGATGTCTGTTTTGACGCTTTTTATTTTGGACTTTATTTCTACGTCCTTCAATCCTCTTTCGGGCGATCCCATCTGTCGGTATTTTTGCTTTTTGCCTTTTCGATGGCCGAATAAATACAAGGGACTTTTGCCATTCGTTTAGGATCTTTACGGGCTTGACTCCTAATCTCCATCAGAAGAGAAGAGATTGAAGGTAATTCTATGCTAATAAAGTAAGTAGTTTGTTATATCCAATTCTTTAAAAAAAGTATGTATTTGAAGTTTGGTAAGATCTTACCTCTCTCTTGTGGAAGAGAGAAAGGCACTAAGACCCGCTAGAAGGACTCTAAGGGAAGAAAGAAAACCGTCCTAGTGAGGTGCAATGCTTAAACTGTGATCGGTAAACAAACCCTACAGAAGTCGGAATGGGATACTTCACTAAGGAAGTAGCACCGGCGGTTAACTATACTAATCATAGCCATTCTGAGTTGCGTTTGGGTATGGAATGGATAGGCCCCAAGTGGCTGCCTCTCCTACTACCAATGTGTGTGGGCGGATCATCGCCCCTTCATTCTGGTTCTACTTCATTCGCTATTAACAAGACGGCACACGCAAGACAAGATGTCAAATCCATAAGAAAACTGACCCTTTAAAGGTGTATTTTAAGCCTTTTCCTTTTCTGCCGGAAAACACTTGAAGGATACGAGGCATAAGACTATTGATCGAACTTCTTAAGAGGGAACCGCTACTGCAGCCAATCCATTGAAAGGTGAAGGCAATGCTAAATGCAGATGCAGACCTATGGGGTTCTCCCCTTTGCTATAGGGTCATGTTACCAGCTTTTTCGCGAATGTGAGGTTCAAGTACTGCCATCCTTTGTTGGTCGAGTTCGCTGTGTAATTTCAACAATGCCTTTCGAAGCCGAAAAGGCTGTAGCTGCATCTTTCGAGAAACTAAATAATAGGTGTCACGCCGATGATTAGGAGAAGGTATCTTATGGCTTAGGGAAGGGCGCTTCCGCCCAGATCTATGATTGATCTAGGATTCCCCGAGACAAGACGAACTGTCGATTCTCCGATAAATGTCAATGACTTAAACATGTTTCCGAGACTTCAACATACATCTTTGGCAGCGGCAAGGAGAGGAGTGTTTTTGACTTCCTAACACGGATACCAAGGCAGCTGAGCAGTGAGGAATAGGATCACTTTTCCTTTCAGTCTCGAAGCAAGCTGTGGTACAATCCCTCCTTCGCTCCGGCTCGTTCTGTTCCCGTGTAAAAGCTATACTTTCTATTTTTATAGAAGAAGTTCTTTGAAGGTGTGCGGCGTTTCGGTTGTTGTTGATTCTATTAGGTTGAACAACCGATTCTCCGATCGGAAAATAGGGTAGACCCAGGTACGCTTGGGGCTGGATTGAATCCTTTGCTTTGACTTGGTTCACAGCTCATTTGAACAAAGATGCAATTCCCTCTTAGCGCTTACGGTAGGAGATGAGGTTTAGAATCCAGATCTGATTCCATATCTTCTATTTATTTACCAAACCAAACCCGAATGCAACAGCTTCATGCCAAATAGGCTAAACTAGTCCGGTATTCTAGCTTGAATCGAATTCATACTTCATCCCATCCGAGTGTTGGAAAGATCCAAGAGAGAAGCAACTCTTCCAACTATTAGAATAGGATAGGATGCAAGTCTGGGTGAACCATCTTCGACTAGCTCAGATCGGAGAATAGGTTGTAACACCGGATATTCCGTATTCCTCGACCAAGGAATAGCGGGACGGGAAAGAACGTGTGCCAGCCCTTAGGCATCCCACTCTTTTAGCTCTTGTAGACCTTCCTTTTAAGGACCGAGGGAATGAAAGTTGAACCCTTCCTTAAAGATAGGAGAAAAGCCTCAGCAGACAAGATTACTATTCCTTGCCCGTACAACGATTAGCTCCTGACTTCGTGCCACTTCTTCTTTTTCTGCTCCTGGGAGAGATAGAAGAGTAGTTTACGGGTTGGGTAAGCATGCGGGGAAATCTACAACTTTTGCATCCGACTCTTTGAAACCAGCTTTTCTTAGAGCTGCTGAACCTTCCTTAGCCGAACTTGCAAGACCTTGGCCCGAAACTCATAGGAAGGACTAGCCCTTTTCCAGACAGTGAAGATGTTGGAAGCAGAGTGGGAGCTAATCAGTTAGCAAGTAAGAGAGCTCTTGGGGACCAGCCTCTGAGCTAGACTCA